GTTCCCGTAGTTGAGAACAACGATGGTTTTTCAAGCCATAGTCCTTGGGGTTTAGGCCAAGCGGGAATATATGACTTATTTTGTGATTTTCTTGGGAGTTTGCTTTATGTTGGGGGCTTTGGCTGTGGCATCTAACCCCTCTCCGTATTATGGGGTAGTGGGGTTGGTGGTGGCGTCTGTAGTTGGGTGTGGGTGGTTGGTGAATTTGGGAGTCTCTTTTGTTTCTTTGGTGTTGTTTATGATTTATTTGGGGGGTATGTTTAGTGGTTTTGTCTATTCTGTGTCTTTGGCGGCTGACCCTTATCCTGAGGCTTGGGGGAGTTGGCGGGTAGTGGGGTATGGGTTGGGGCTAGTTTTGGTGGTTTGTGTGGGGGTGGTTTTAGGGGGGTTGGTTGATTTTTGGAAGGTTGGGGTGGCTACTGTGGATGGTGGGGGGATGTCTTTTGTTCGGTTGGATTTTAGTGGGGTGGCGGTGTTTTATTCGTATGGGGTAGGGCTGTTTTTAGTGGCTGGGTGGGGATTGTTGTTGGTTTTGTTTGTTGTGTTGGAGCTTGTGCGTGGGTTGTCTCGGGGGGCGATTCGGGCAGTTTAGGGGTTTCAGAAAGTAGTTTATTTGTTTGAAAACATCAGCTTTGGGAGCTGGAGAGGGGGGTTAAAGTCCCCTTTTTCTGAGATACTCTAAGAAGGGCGCAGTCTTCAGTTTTTGGTTTACAAGACCAATGTTTTTGTTAAACTATTAGAGTATTTTAGTGGTTGAGTATTTTGTTTTCTAGGGTTCCAATTATGGGAAAGAGGATTAGTAGGATGCAAAAGTAGGAGAAGGAGGCTACTTGGCCGATGATGATGAAGGGGTGTTCTACTGGCTGGCTTCCAATTCATGTTAGGATTAGGAGGTTGGCCACTAAGAGTCAGAATAGGGTTTGGGAGAATGGGCGGAATGTTATGGTTCGTTGTTTGGATTTGTGGAGAAAGGGGATTAAAAGTAGGATGAGTACTGAGGCTGCTAGGGCAAGTACGCCTCCGAGCTTGTTTGGGATTGAGCGTAGGATGGCGTAGGCGAATAGGAAGTACCATTCGGGTTTGATGTGTGGGGGGGTTACTAGTGGGTTAGCTGGGGTGAAGTTTTCTGGGTCGCCTAGGAGGTTAGGAGAGAATAGGGCTAGTGTTAGAAATGGGATGAGTATTAATGTCAGGCCTAGGGCGTCTTTGATGGAGTAGTACGGATGGAATGGAATTTTGTCAGAGTTTGATGAGATGCCTAAGGGGTTATTTGAGCCGGATTCGTGGAGGAATGTAAGGTGGATAATAGTGATTCCTGCGATTGCGAAGGGGAGGAGGAAGTGGAGGGCGAAGAATCGGGTGAGGGTGGGATTGTCGACTGAGAACCCACCTCAGGCCCACTCTACGAGGGTTTGTCCGATGTAGGGGACTGCTGAGAATAAGTTTGTGATGACAGTAGCGCCTCAGAATGATATTTGGCCTCATGGGAGGACATAGCCTACGAAAGCAGTGGCTATTAGTGTGAGAAGGAGGATTACTCCTGTGTTTCAGGTTTCTTTGTACAGGTAGGAGCCGTAGTATAGGCCGCGTCCGATGTGGAGGAAGATGCAGATGAAGAAGAATGAGGCGCCGTTTGCATGGAGGTTACGGATGAGTCAGCCGTATTGTACGTTTCGGCATGTGTGGGCCACGGAGGAGAAGGCTAGAGAAGTGTCTGCGGTGTAGTGCGCAGCTAGTAAGAGGCCGGTGAGGATTTGGGTGATGAGGCATACAGCTAATAGGGAGCCAAAGTTTCATCAGGCAGAGATGTTTGATGGTGTGGGGAGGTCGATTAGAGAGTTGTTGATTATTTTTAGTAGGGGGTGTGATTTTCGAATGTTGGGTGCCATTATTTGTTTTGTATTAGCAGGGCTACTGTGAGGATTGTGAGGGCAAAGGACCCTAGGTAGGATTTAATTAGGCCTGTGTGGGCTGTAGTTAGGGTTTTGGTTATGATGAGATGTAGGTTAGCAAGACCCTCAGGGCCTATTTTCTTGTATCATGTTATGTCGATTAGGTGGGAAGCAATTTTTTGTCCGGCGTAGAGGAGGATAGTGGGGTTAGTTCGGTGGGCTAGGGGGTTAAAGTAGCCTAGTGAGGAGGAGAAATTTGTAAGGGGGTTTTGTTTGGGGGTAGTCAAGGTGTGTGATGTGTTTGAGAGTTCTAGGGCGAGGATAATTCCGAGGATTGTGACTGTGATAGCGGCAGTTTTTGTGATGGTGGGTATGGTTATTGGGGGTGTTTTTGTGGGAAGGATGAGGGATGAGATTAGTAGACCCGCTATAATGCTGCCTAGGGCTAGTCGGATGATTGGGAGAATAGCTGAGGGGGCGTTCTCGTTGATTGGAGTAATTGCTGGGATGCGGTTGTGGCCTGTTTGGACTAGAAGGGTTATGCGGAGGCTGTAGGTTGCAGTGAAGGATGTGGCGAGAAGGGTAAGTAATAGGGCTCAAGTGTTGATGTACGAGGTGTTTAGATTTTCAATGATGAGGTCTTTTGAGTAGAAGCCTGCTAGGAAGGGTGTGCCTATTAGAGCGAGGTTTCCGATGGTTAGGCAGGAGGTGGTTATTGGGAGGGTTTTTTGTAGGCAGCCTATTTTTCGGATGTCTTGTTCTCCGTTTAGGCTGTGGATGATTAGGCCTGAGCATAGGAATAGTATGGCTTTGAAGAAGGCGTGGGTGGAGATGTGGAGGAATGCTAGTTGTGGGAGGTCTAGTCCGATTGTGACTATTATAAGGCCTAATTGACTTGAGGTGGAGAAGGCAATGATTTTTTTAATGTCGTTTTGGGTAAGGGCACAGGTGGCTGCGAAGAGGGTTGATAGGGCACCTAGGCATAGGCATATGGCTAGGGCGGTTTTGTTTGTGGTCAGTAATGGGTGGGTTCGGATGAGGAGGAAAATTCCGGCGACTACTATTGTGCTTGAGTGGAGTAAGGCGGAGACTGGGGTTGGGCCTTCTATTGCTGCTGGAAGTCAAGGGTGGAGGCCAAATTGGGCTGATTTTCCTGTAGCTGCCAGGATTAGGCCGAGGAGAGGGAGGGTGGGTGTTTGGTGGGGATAGATGGTTTGTTGGATTTCTCAGGTGTTTAGTGTGGAGGCTAGTCATGCTAGGCTTAGGATTAGGCCAATGTCCCCGATTCGGTTATAGATTATGGCCTGTAGTGCGGCTGTGTTGGCTTCGGCTCGTCCTTGTCATCAGCCGATGAGAAGGAATGACATGATTCCTACTCCTTCTCAGCCCACGAATAGGAGAAACATGTCGTTTGCGATAGTTAGGGTAAGTATGGCGATAAGGAAGATGAGGAGGTAGGTAAAGAATTTTGTAATGAGTGGCTCAGAGGCTATGTATCATGTTGCAAATTCTAGGATAGACCAGGTTACGAATAGTGCGATGGGGAGGAATGTTATGGAGTATAAGTCTATTTTTAAGGTGACTGGGATTTTAAAATTGGAGATAAATTGTCATTCTCAGCAGGTGACGATACTTTCTGTGCCTGAGTAGATGAAGGTGGTTGTCGGGATAAGGCTGATTAGGAAGGCAGTTTTGACGGTGTTAGAGATTGATGATGGGGTGTTTTTGAGTTTGAATAGGGGGGGTAGGATGATAGGGGTGAGGAGGGTGAGGAATGTTAATGGTGTGAGCGTGTTAAGGAGTAATGTTGTTTCCATTACTTTTACTTGGAGTTGCACCAAGATGAGTGGCTCCTAAGGCCAGTGGATTACTTTTATCCTTTAAAAGTTAAGGGGGCCGAGGTTTAAAGCTCGGGTGCAGGAGTTAGCAGTTCTTGCTGTGGGTCACCCCCTCGGCGAACAAGGAGATTTGAACTCCTATTACTAGAATCACAATCTAGTGTTTGGGTTAAACTATGTTTGCATAGAGGGGTTCCTGAGATCAGCTCTGGTTTGAGGATGAGGGCTAGTATGGGAATAATGTGTAGGGTTATGAGGAGGTGTTCTCGTGTGTTTGAATTAGGGGTTGTTGTGATGTGAGTTGGTAAGGTGCCTCGTTGGGTTGATAAGAGTATGTATAAGGTGTAGCATGCGGTTAGAAGTGTTGCAATTCCGGTTAAGATGATTGTAGGGGATGATCAGTTGAAGAGGGCGATCATGATTGTCAGTTCTGCTAATAAGTTGGTTGTTGGGGGGAGGGCTATGTTAGTTAGGTTGGCTAAGAGTCATCATACAGATATTAGTGGGAGGAGGGGTTGTAGGCCTCGTGTGAGGATGAGGATGCGGCTGTGGGTTCGTTCATAATTTGTGTTAGCTAGACAGAATAGGAGGGAAGAGGTGAGTCCGTGGGAGACTATAAGGATTATTGCCCCTGAGAATGATCACTGTGTTTGGATTATGCTTGCGGCAATTACTAGGCCCATGTGGCTTACAGATGAATAGGCAATGAGGGATTTTAAGTCTGTTTGGCGAAGGCAAATGGAGCTGGTCATTAGGGCGCCTCATAGGGCTAGTGTGAGGAATGGGTAGTGAAGGTAGTTGGATATGGGTTCTATTAGTAGGGTGACTCGTATGATGCCATATCCGCCTAGTTTTAAGAGTAGGGCGGCAAGTAATATTGAACCGGCGATGGGTGCTTCTACGTGGGCTTTTGGCAATCAGAGATGGGTTCCGTATAGTGGTGCTTTAACTATGAATGCTATGAGGAGGGCTAGGCTGGATAATAGGGTTGTTCATGATGCTGGTGGGTTGGGGTGGGAGAGTTTAAGAATTGGTAGGTGGAGGGTACCGATTTTTGAGTGGAGATAGAGTATGGAGATTAGTAGGGGTAGTGAGCTGATGAGGGTGTAGAATAGTAGGTAGATGCCCGCGCTTAGTCGTTCAGGTTGGTTCCCCCATCGTGTGATTAGAATTAGGGTTGGGATTAGGGTTGCTTCGAATGAGATGTAGAATAGTATGAGTTCTGTTGCTGAGAATGCTAGGATGATAAATAGTTGGATGATGACTAGGGCTGAGATGAATATTTGTTTTCGTACGTGGGGTTCGTGTTGTAGGTGGCCTTGGCTGGCCATGATTATGAGGGGAAGGAATCAGCAGGAGAGGACTAGCAGTGGAGTTGAGATTTGGTCGGTGCTTGTTCACAGAGTTAAGTTTTTTAGGGGGTAGTATGATGGGGCTAGTCAGTGCAAGCTAATTGAGGCAATTAGGAGGCTATGGGTTGTGGTGTTGGTTCATATGAATTTTGTTGGGGATAAGAGGGTTACTGGTAGGAGTATTATTGTGGGGAAAATGATTTTTAGCATTGTAGTAGGTTAAGATTGTGTAGGTGGTCGGAGCCGTGTGTTCGTGTGGAGGCTACTAGTATAGCTAGGCCAGTGCTGGCTTCACATGCTGAGAAGGCTAGTATTAGGATGGGTACAAGGGTGAATGATGGGGTTTGGTTTTCGATGGGTCAGATTGAGAGGGGGATGAATATGGAGAGTATCATGCTTTCTAAGCATAGAAGGGCGGAGATAAGGTGAGTGCGATGGAATGCTAATCCTAGGGTGCTAAATGTAAATGCGGTGTAGAAGCTGAAGTGTAATGGAGACATGAGAAAGTTATAGGTGTAGGCTATAATCTGCTGGGTCGAAACCAGCTATCTTAGTTAGACTAACTTTCTGTTATTCTGCTCATTCTAGGCCACCTTGTGTTCACTCGTAGATGAGGCCAAGTGTAAGGAGGGTGATGATAGTAGTGGCTCAGGCAAGGGTTGTTATGGGGGATTGTAGTTGGACGGCTCATGGGAGGGGAAGTAGTAGGGCAATTTCTAGGTCAAATAAGAGGAATAGGATGGCTACTGAGGAAGAATCGAATTGAGAATGGAAGTCGGGCTGAGCCTAGTGGGTCAAATCCACATTCGTATGGTGATAGTTTTTCTGTGTCTGGGGTTATTTGGGCGAGTCAGAAGTTTACGGTTGTTAGTGCAGTGCTTAGTGCGAAGGATGTGGATAGTATAAATGTGAGTGTGTTCATTGTTCTTCTCTGGGTTAATTACCAGATTTTAGAGATTGGAAGTCAATTGTAATAAGTATACTAGAAGAACAAGATCCTCATCAGTATATTGATATGTAAAGGAAGAGTCAGATGATGTCTACGAAGTGCCAGTATCAGGCTGCTGCTTCGAATCCGAAGTGGTGGTCCGATGTAAAGTGGAACTTGATTAGTCGTAGGAGGCATACTGTAAGGAAGGATGACCCGATGATTACGTGTAGACCGTGGAATCCTGTGGCGACAAAAAAGGTAGAGCCGTAAACACTGTCGGCGATTGAAAATGAAGCTTCATGGTATTCTATTGCTTGTAGGGCGGTGAAGTAAAATCCTAGGAGGATGGTGAGGGTTAGTGCATGGATGGCTTGTTTTCGGTTTCCTTCTGTAATGCTATGATGGGCTCATGTTACAGTGACACCTGAGGCTAGGAGAATGGCGGTATTTAGAAGGGGCACTTCGAGGGGGTTTAGGGGTTTGATTCCTGTTGGGGGTCATTGTCCTCCCAGTTCTGGTGTTGGTGCTAGGCTAGAATGGAAGAAAGCTCAGAAGAAGCCTAGGAAAAAAAAGGCTTCTGATGTAATGAAAAGGACTATTCCGTATCGTAGCCCTTTTTGCACAGTTGGGGTATGGTGGCCTTGGAAGGTACTTTCTCGGATTACATCACGTCATCATTGTAGTATAACTAGAAGTATAGAGAGAAGACCTGCTGTTAGCAGGGCAATTGAGTTGTAGTGGAATCATATGATTAGGCCAGAGGTGGTTAGTAGTGCTGCGGCTGCACCGAAAATTGGTCATGGGCTTGGGTCGACTATGTGGTAGGAGTGTGCTTGGTGTGCCATTAGATGTTTTCTTGTAAGTACAGGCTCAGGAGAAGAACAAAGACATAAGCCTGGATCATGGCTACTGCTACTTCTAAAACAGTAAGTAGGAGTAGGATGAGTGCTGTTAAGGCAGAGATTGATGGTATTATTGGCAGGAGGGTGATTGTGGCGGTGGAGATGAGTTGAATGAGTAGGTGACCAGCTGTTAGGTTTGCTGTTAGGCGTACTCCTAGGGCTAATGGTCGAATGAGTAGGCTAGTTGTCTCAATCATAATTAGGGCTGGGATTAATAGTATGGGAGTCCCTTCTGGAAGTAGGTGGGCTAAGGAGACGGAAGGTTGGTTTCGTAAGCCGGTTAGTAGGGTGGCGAGTCATAGTGGGAAGGCTAGGGCTATGTTTATTGATAGTTGGGTGGTTGGGGTAAAGGTGTATGGAAGGAGGCCTATTAGGTTAATGGAGAGGAGCAGTAGGATGAGCGAGGTTAGTGGTAGGGCTCATTTGTGTCCTGCTTTGTTTAGGGGTGTTATTAGTTGTTTTGTGATTAGGTGGATGGATCAAAGTTGGAGAGTGGAGAGGCGGTTGCTAATTCATCGTCGTCCTGGTGAGGGGAAGAGAAGGGCTGGGAGTAGAAGGGATGGGAGAATTAGTGGAATTCCTAGGAGATAGGGGGGCGAGAATTGGTCAAAGAAGCTTAGGTTCATGGTCAAGTTCATGGGGTAGGTTTTGTTGTTGTGGTTTTGTTTAGGGGGTTGTTTGTAGAAGTGAATGAGAGTAGTTTGGGTTGAATGAGAAGTGTGAAGGTGAATCAGGTTATGAGCATGATAGTAAATCATGGGTTGGGGTTTAGTTGAGGCATGTCATTAAGGGAGAGAACATCCCCTTTCTCTAGCTTAAAAGGCTAGTGCTGGTTCATAGCTTCTTAATGGTTAAGATGATAGGAGGGAGGATCAGGCTTCGAAGTGTTTAAGGGGGGCGGATTCTACTACAATGGGCATGTAGCTGTGGTTGGCTCCGCAGATTTCTGAGCATTGTCCGTAGAACACTCCTGGGCGGGTAGTGATGAAAGAAGTTTGGTTTAGTCGTCCTGGAATTGCATCTGTTTTTACTCCAAGGGTCGGTACAGCCCAGGAGTGGAGGACATCGTCAGCGGTAATGATTATTCGAATGGGGGATTCTATTGGGACTACAATGCGATGGTCGACTTCTAGTAGGCGGAAGTAACCTTGGGGCAGATCTGTTGTTGGAGTTATGTATGAGTCAAATGCGAGGTCTTTGAAGTCCGTGTACTCATAGGTTCAGTATCATTGGTGGCCAATGGCCTTTAGGGTAAGGTCGGGTTCATCAATTTCATCTATTATATAGAGAATTTGCAGGGATGGGAGGGCAAGAAGAATTAAGACGATGGCAGGGAGAATAGTCCAAATTAGTTCGATTTCTTGGGCGTCTACAGTGTTTGATGATAGTTTTTGTATTAGTATGAGGGTCGATAGGTAGAGTACTAAGCTGCAGATTGCCAGTGCTACTATTAGGGCGTGGTCGTGGAATTCTACGAGTTCTTCTATGATGGGGGATGAGGCATCTTGGAATCCTAGTTGGGAGTGATTTGCCATGTGAGATGTACAGGGTTTACACCTGTGATTTAGTCTTGACAAGTCTATGTAATTGGTTTACTAACGTCTCATAAGAAAGAAGCATTAAGTGGTTTGATGCGGTTGGCTTGAAACCAGCATGTGAGGGTTCGATTCCTTCCTTTCTTGTACTTGAACGAAGGCAGGTTCTTCGAAGGTGTGGTATGGGGGCGGGCAGCCGTGGATTCACTCGATGTTGGTGGTAGTTAATTCTGGTTGGAGTACTTTTCGTTTTGCTGAGAAGGCTTCTCATACGATGAATATTAGTATGATTACAGCTGTCATTGAAATTAGAGAGCCGATTGAAGATAGTGTATTTCACAGTGTGTAGGCGTCTGGGTAGTCTGAGTATCGTCGGGGCATGCCGGCTAGGCCTAAGAAGTGCTGGGGGAAGAAGGTGAGATTGACTCCTACGAATATTACTCCGAAGTGTGCTTTAGTTCATGTGGGGTGTAAGGTGAAGCCTGTGAAAAGGGGGAATCAGTGGGTAAATCCAGCTAGGATGGCAAAAACTGCTCCTATTGAGAGGACATAGTGGAAGTGGGCAACTACATAGTAGGTGTCGTGAAGGGCGATGTCAAGGGATGAGTTGGCGAGGACGATTCCTGTTAAGCCTCCGATAGTGAACAGGAAAATAAATCCTAGGGCCCATAGTATGGGCGGGTCTCATTTGATTGTTCCCCCGTGCAGGGTTGCTAGTCAGCTGAAGACTTTGATGCCAGTTGGAATGGCAATGATTATTGTAGCTGATGTAAAGTAGGCTCGGGTGTCTACGTCCATTCCTACTGTAAACATGTGGTGGGCTCATACGATAAAGCCCAGGAATCCGATTGATAGTATTGCTCACACCATTCCTATATATCCGAATGGTTCTTTTTTTCCTGCATAGTACGCTACTACGTGGGAGATAATTCCAAAGCCTGGAAGGATGAGGATGTAGACTTCAGGGTGTCCGAAGAATCAGAATAGGTGTTGGTATAGGACCGGGTCACCTCCGCCTGCAGGGTCGAAGAAGGTGGTGTTGATGTTGCGGTCGGTGAGCAGTATTGTAATGCCAGCGGCCAGGACAGGGAGGGAGAGGAGTAGTAGGATGGCGGTGATAAGGACAGATCATACGAATAGGGGTGTTTGATATTGGGATAATGCGGGGGGTTTTATGTTGATAATAGTGGTAATGAAGTTAATGGCCCCTAGGATGGAGGATACACCTGCCAAGTGGAGGGAAAAAATGGCTAGGTCTACTGATGCGCCAGCGTGGGCAAGGTTGCCAGCTAGAGGTGGGTAGACAGTTCATCCTGTGCCAGCTCCGGCTTCTACGGTGGATGAGGCTAGTAGGAGGAGGAAGGAAGGTGGAAGGAGTCAAAAGCTTATGTTGTTTATGCGTGGGAATGCTATGTCTGGGGCTCCAATTATAAGTGGAACTAGTCAGTTTCCAAAGCCGCCGATTATAATGGGCATGACTATAAAAAAGATTATAACGAAGGCATGGGCTGTGACGATTACATTATAGATTTGGTCATCTCCTAGGAGGGTTCCTGGTTGTCCTAGTTCTGCGCGGATTAACAGGCTAAGTGCTGTGCCAGCTATGCCTGCTCAGGTACCGAAAATCAGGTAGAGAGTGCCAATGTCTTTGTGGTTGGTTGAAAATAGTCATCGGTTGATGAAGGTCACGGGTAAGATGGCCGAGTGTAGAGGCGTTAGGCTGTAGTCCTTTTTACAGAGGTTCAATTCCTCTTCTTATCGACCCTGTAGTGAAGTTCATGTTGAGTTGCAAGCTCATTGATGTACACTAGTGTGTGCCAGGGTCTTGTAGGCAGGAGCCAATGGGTGCTGGCGTCTAGCTGTTAACTAGAATTATATGGGATCGAGGCCCATCTGTCTAGGTAAAGGCCCTAGCTTAATTAAAGCATCTGGTTTGCATTCAGAGGATACAGGTTAGTGTCCTGTTGGCCTTAGCATGGCAGAAACTAAGAGAGTTTAACTCTTATTTAAGGCTTTGAAGGCCTTTGGTTTGGTTGCAGTTGATCCTAAGTTTCTAGAGCACTGTAGTGATTAGAGGGGAGAGTGGCAGGAGGGAGGTTGATAGTATTGCTAGGGTGGCGATAGGGGTGTTTGGTGTTATGTTAATGTGTCAGAGTTTCATGTGGTTTGATGAGTTGGGGGGGAGTGTGATTGTTGAGTGATATGCAAGACGTAGGTAGAAGAATAGGCCTAAGAGTGATAACATTGTAATGATTGTGGCTGTTGGGGTTATTTCTTGTTTAGTGAGTTCTTGAATGATAAGTCATTTTGGCATGAAGCCAGTTAGGGGTGGAAGACCTGCTAGGGAGAGGAGTGTGAATATTACGGTTGCATTTAATATTGGTGTTTTTGTCCAAGAGATGAGTATTGTTGATAGCTTTAAGACTTTGATTTGGGAGAGGGATAGAAATGCGGTTGATGTTATGATTGTATAGAGGATGAAGGTGAGAATGGTGAGTTGTGGGCTATAGATGATAATTACGGTCATTCAGCCCAGGTGGGAGATGGATGAGAAGGCTAAGATTTTTCGTGTTTGTGTTTGGTTTAGGCCTATTCAGCCTCCGATCAGTGCTGATGAGATTGCTAGAAGGGTAAGTAAGGTGGGATTGAGGGAGTGTGATGTCATGAGAAGGAGGACTATTGGGGGGAGTTTTATTAGTGTAGAGAGTAAGAGGGCGGTGGTTAAGGAGGAGCCTTGAAGTACTTCTGGGAATCAAAAGTGGAATGGGGCTAGTCCTAATTTGATTGCAATTGCTATTGTTAGGAGCAGGCATGATGTGGGGTGGTTAAGTTGTGTGATGTCCCATTGTCCTGTGGATCAAGCGTTGTTTATGCTTGAGAAGAGGATTAGGGCGGATGCAGTTGATTGGGTGAGAAAGTATTTGATGGCAGCTTCAATTGCCCGGGGGTGGTGTGATTTGGAGATGAGTGGGATGATGGCTAGGGTGTTGATTTCTAAGCCTGTTCAGGCTAGGACTCAATGGTTGCTAGAAATTGTGATGCTGGTTCCTATGATTAAACTTAAGGTGGAGATTAGTTTTGCGTGAGGGTTCATTAGTAGGAGAAGGGATTAAACCATCATTTTCGGGGGTATGGGCCCGATAGCTTAGTTAGCTGATCCTACTAGAAAAATAAATATAAAGGGAAGTATGGAGAGTTTTGATCTCTTCTGTGCAGGTTCGATTCCTGCTTTTCTAAGACTGAGGAGGCGAGAGGGTTGTTTTACCTCTATGTTCACTTTATCACAGTGATCCTTTTGTTCAGGCACGCTTCCCTAGATTGGGGGCAGACCAGCATAACTAATGGGCATGCTGGTGTGTCAGAGGCATAGGGCTAGGGTTAGGGGTAGGAAGTTTTTTCATAGGAGATGCATTAGTTGGTCGTAGCGAAATCGTGGGTATGAGGCTCGAATTCATAGGAATATGGATGAGAGGAGTAAGACTTTTGTGGCTAGTGCAGTGGGAAGTAGCTCTGAGGAGAGGCCCAGGAAGCTGGGGTTTAGGAATAGAATGGTGGTTAATGTATTTATTAATATGATGTTGGCATATTCGGCTAGGAAGAAGAGGGCGAATGGTCCGGCAGCATATTCGACATTGAACCCTGAGACCAACTCAGATTCCCCCTCTGTAAGGTCGAATGGGGCACGGTTAGTTTCAGCGAGGGTAGAGACGTACCATATTATTGCCAGAGGTCATGAGGAGAAAATGAGGTAAATTGGCTCTTGGGTGATGGCTAGGGTGCTTAGGGCGTAGTTACCGCTTAATATAATTGTGGATAGTAGGATGAGGGCTAGGGTAACCTCATATGAGATTGTTTGGGCAACGGCTCGAAGGGCACCGATTAAGGCGTATTTGGAGTTTGAAGCTCACCCTGATCAGAGCAGGGAGTAGACGGTCAGGCTGGACATGGCGAGTAGAAATAATAACCCTAGGTTTAAATCTGCGAGAGGGTATGGCAGTGGGAGGGGGATTCAGATGGTGAGGGCCAGGAGTAGGGCAAGGATAGGGGTTATGATAAATAGAAAGGGAGATGAGGTGGATGGGCGGATTGGTTCTTTGATGAAGAGTTTTACCCCGTCTGCAATAGGTTGGAGTAGACCAAAAGGGCCCACGATATTTGGGCCCTTTCGGGCCTGCATGTAGCTTAGGATTTTTCGTTCTACAAGTGTTAAGAAGGCCACGGCGATTAAGATTGGGATTATGTAAGATAGGGTTATGATTGTGAGGCTTGTTAGGGGAGGTGTGGTCATGTTTGGGGTAGCTAGGGAGAGGATTTGAACCTCTGGATAAAGGGCTTAAGCCTTTTGCATTTGCCGAGCTCTGCCACGCTAGCTGTTCCTTTTCTAGGAGTTAGGTGTGGGTGTTGAGTCTCTTGGCAGTTGAGTTGAGTTCACTGCTTAGAGGGTGGGGGTGTGCTTGTGGTATTGACCCCACTTCTCCGGTCCTTTCGTACTAGGAGGAGTAGATTCATAGATAGAAACCGACCTGGATTACTCCGGTCTGAACTCAGATCACGTAGGACTGTTAATCGTTGAACAAACGAACCCTTAATAGCTGCTGCACCATTAGGTTGTCCTGATCCAACATCGAGGTCGTAAACCTCCTTGTCGATATGGGCTCTTGAAGGAGATTGCGCTGTTATCCCTGGGGTAGCTTGGTCCATTGGTCAATTATATTGGGTCTGATTACTGTTAGTACTTTGAGGGGTGGCTCTTAGTGAAGAGCTGTGGTCTGTGGATTTGGAGGATTTGTTTTTCTCCAAGGTCGCCCCAACCGAAAAATGTCGACCAGGGGGTTTAATGTGGGTGGGCCCGGTGGGGAAGGGGAGATGGTGGGAGGGTGGTCGTGATTTTAAAGTTCCACAGGGTCTTCTCGTCTTATGGTCACATTCTCGTTTTTGCACGGGAATACTAATTTCACTGATTGTCTGCAGGAGACAGTTAAGACCTCGTTTAGCCATTCATACAAGTCTCAATTTATGAGACAATTGATTGCGCTACCTTCGCACGGTTAGGATACCGCGGCCGTTGAACGTTGTGGGTCACTGGGCAGGCATCACCTTCAATACTTGTTGGTTGCTGAAGGCTATGTTTTTGGGAAACAGTCGGGTCTTTGGTTTGCCGAGTTCCTTTTGCAGATTATAATCATCTTATAAGCACTCCTGGGTTGGATTAACAGGTTGGGTTGTAATACGGGTTCTTGTTGAGATTGTGGTATAAGTTGTGCTGTTAATAATTTATTGATGTAAGTTTGTGCTGTGGGAGGAGGGCTCCAAGTTACTCATTTTAGCATTAATTCTTCTATTATCATAGGTTAACCTGCTTTGGGTGAGGGAGTCGGATGGGTTTTTAGATTTTTAATGGGGGAGCTTTGACGCACTCTTTTGTTGATGGCTGCTTGAAGGCCCACGGGAGAGAGAAGGGGTGTATTATCCGCTGGGAGAGGTTGTATTCTTTTTCGAAGGAGCTGTACCTCCGTCGAATTGCTCTTAACCCTAACGTGTACGGGTTAGGTGTAGTGTCCTTGGAGAATGGGTTAAGGGAGAACTTACATTCGTTTGGCAGGTAACCAGCTATCACCCAGCTCGGTTGGCTTTTCACCTCTACTGGCAAGTCGTCCCACTCTTTTGCGACAGAGACGGGTTCGCTCAATTTTAGCTGCTTGCAAGTAGCTCGCTTGGGCTTCGGGGGGGCAAACTTTAGTTCGCTTTGCTTGGTTGTTCTTGCTAAATCATGATGCAAGAGGTACAAGGGTTGGTCTTTACTGCTTTTTGCTTGATGGTTTTCATTGTTATTTCATCTTTCCCTTACGGTACGGTCGGTCTCTATTGCGCCAAAGGTCTTTTCTATCGCCTATACTATGACAGGTTAGAATGTTTTGGTTAGGTGTGGGAGGTGGGTTTTTATGTAGGTTATTGGTTGGGCTAGAGGGAGGGCGGATCAAGGCGACCCCGTCTTAGGGCATCTTCAGGTGTAAGCTGAATGCTTTGTGGTTTATAGCTACGCCTTGGTGGTCTAAGTACACCTTCCGGTACACTTACCTTGTTACGACTTACCTCGTCTTTAGCTTTGGGTGGGTATTATTTATTGGGGTTGGTAGCTTTTGAAGAGGGTGACGGGCGGTATGTACGTGTCCCAGGGCCATCTTAAAGTGGGCTTAGGGTGATCTCACTTTACTGCTAAATCCTCCTTCCAAGAGCTAAGTTTCATGCTCTTTTCCGTTTGTTCTATGGTAGAAAATGTAGCCCATTTCTCCCACCTCATGGGCTATACCTTGACCTGTCTTGTTAGCGGGGAGCTGTTGGGCCCACTGTTGTTCTTTCATTAGAGGTGAGCTGGCGACGGCGGTATATAGGCTGTGTTGGCAAGAGGTGGTTGGGTGAATCGTGGATTATCGGTTACAGAACAGGCTCCTCTAGGTGGGTTTGAGACACCGCCAAGTCCTTAGAGTTTTAAGCGTTTGTGCTCGTAGTTCTCGGGCGGATACGTAAGTAGGTGTACAGGTATCTGGATTTAAGGCCGGGCATAGTGGGGTATCTAATCCCAGTTTGTGTCCTGGCTTTCGTGGGTTAAAATTAGTCGCACGGTCTAAGATAGTTTTAGATTGGGCTTAAGTGTATCTTGGGCTTATGACAGCTTGGTTTCATTTCGATCTTAGTTGGTGTGGATAGCATATGGCCACTCTTTACGCCGGATGGCTATTGATTCGGGCTTCTTGTATGACCGCGGTGGCTGGCACAAGATTTACCAGCCCTAGTGCTACTATGGCTAAGTCAAGTTTACACTTATTGCTTAAGGTTAATTACTGCTGAATACCCGTGGGGGTGTGGCTTAGCAAGGCGTCTTGGGCTAACTGCTGGGTGTGCCTGATACCTGCTCCTTTTGCTTGGGGAAATAAAAGCTTGGGGGCATTTTCACTGGAGTGCGGATACTTGCATGTATATGTCTAGTAGAAACCAATAGTAAGGTTAGGACTAAGTCTTTTGCCCGCAGGTAGTTTATGTACCGTCTTGGCATCTTCAATGCCATGCTTTGGGCTAAGCTATGGGGGCTTTATGGAGGGAGGTTAATTGTTTGTTGTTTAACAATATAAATAATGTTTGATTTGTGGGGTTTTGTGCTAAGTGATTTTTGTTAATTTTAATGTTTAATTTGGTAGTGGAGTTTCTCTAATAATGATAGAACGTATAAATGTATATATACTACGCATAAACGTTTGTATGATTTTAGGAAAATCATGCGGTAGTTTATATGTAATTTAGTTTTTTTAAAAAACGTTTTTAAAAAACAAAAAAAATTAAACAAACAAACAAAAAAAAATTGTGGAGAATTTCCTAGTTTTGTGGGAAAAATAGAGGAAGTGAAAATTGGTAAAAATATGTCCGACAAGCATTCACTATATAGCCCCATTTACCGGGGGGGTGGAATAGCCATAACCAAATGCGATCCAAAGTGCATCAGTGTCAAGATGATTCCCCATACACGCAAACCGTATCATTGAGGGACACTAGAGGTCTAGGATAGGACGGATACCAGGAGTAGTCCAGGCTTCACTAGAATAGCACTCCGCACCCGCACTGTGAAGGGCAACCTGTGAAGAAGCCCCAAAGAGAAAAGGAACCAACAGCAGAGAAGAGATAAGATGCCGCGATCACGGACTGAAGAGGGGCAGGATAACGCACAGATGACTTCGTGAAAAGAGAAAAGTCAGGAGTTATGCATGGGATGTGCCTGACCGAGGAACCAGAGGCGCAAAAGAGCAAGAAGGGCGAGGGGTTTAGGGGGAAAGAATGGGCCTGAAGCTAGTCATGGAGTACATTACAGACAGGGGTTGGTGATCTCTCGTGAGGTGTACGATCAATAAATCCATCTGGTACGACGAGCATAACCAAATGGGGAAGTTAAGGTATGGCAGTATTATGTCCTGTAACCATTCATAGTTAGGTGTCTTGGATGGGGTTAAGTCAGAGCTTAGGTGGAGTTGATGTGGATGTCTTGGAGCATGCATGGATGTACATGGGGATAAATGGGGGCTAGAGGTTAATGTCCGTATACATATAATGGGTTTAGTACATATATAGTATATATTACCGGTACCATAATATATGTGGTATATAAATGTATGCACGATTATGCATAGTATACCCCCCCTGGGGGGGAAAGGGGGGGTACACTAAGTAGGGGAGTTGGGTTAAAAAAAGTGTT